CTAGAGAGCTTCTCTGGTCCTTCACTAATTGGGGCTAAAACTCCGGAAATTACAAATGCCAAAATAGGAATAGCACCCGATATTATTAGAAATGCCCAGAAAATATCATATTCGTGAAGCAGAAACATAAATGGACTCCTATTAATGTGGAATAGGTTGAATTATTCGATTTGAATTTCAATTGTAAATTCATCCAGAACTTCTTAAAGGAAAAGGGCATTTTTTTTTATCAAATAAAACTACATAGTTTAGAGTTTGTTTGCCATGGTGCATGCCTTATTTAAAGATTCATACAATGGAACCCCACTTACCATTTTTTTTTTTGATTCCATTTAGATATGGTATCGATATAGGATGTTCCCACCCAAAGAAAACTCTCTTACTTTATCTCGGTTTCTCTTTTTAAAAAGTAATTCAATTAAATACAAAAAAATAGTATAATTAGAATACTAATAAATAAGACTAATTATAGCGTAAAAAATCGTATTAGTATAACTATATTTTTCTAGTTCATTTTATATTATAAAAATACAAATAGAAAATGCATTAATTTAATTCTTAATCCATTTCCACTTTTATTTTTCGTTTTGATTGAAAAAAAAAGTGGAATGTGTTAGGGCTATACGGACTCGAACCGTAGACCTTCTCGGTAAAACAGATCAAACTAATTATTATCGAAATGATGCGAACTGTTTCAAAGACCCAACATGCATTTTCTTGCATTGGGCTCTTTCATCAACTGATTGATATAAAGATCAGTTAGTCCACCATATTTTTTCTTTTTTACAGGAAGATAATAAGATGGCTCCATGTGTTCTGTGATTCATGATTTGTATTCTGATCTAGGAACAATACCAAAGTGTTTCAAAGAGGGATTACCTTGACTTAGGTCTGCCTCTGGCCTAGATTAACCTAAGTTAAATGGAATCTCTATCGCTCCGCTACAAGAGTCAAATATGAGACTTCATACACCTTAAAGTTCATAGGATAAAAAGAGGTTCTTTTGAGTCCCTTATACTCATTATGCCTAGCATTGAATGGGCTGGTATTTACCTTATCAATTAGCAAATCAATGGCAGGTTCTATTTCATTTGGCAACTGAATTCGCACTCGAATCGGACCAAATCAAATATTTGTCAGGCTATTGTTCTCTTGTTCCTTCGAATCTATGGAGTAAGACATCGATTTCTCAATAAGATCAATTATGTTCATTGCATAATGGGCCCCTTTGAAAAGCATTGGCGCACGTGTAAACGAGTTGCTCTACCTAACTGAGCTATAGCCCTTGTCATAGACATCTTAACATATAGAGAATTTCTTGTCAAGATCGGATCCCACATGAGAGTTCTTTAATCCGCTTACCGTTAATGGATTGGTATTGCGTAGAAAAAATATTCCACCTATAATCCCCGAGGCGATGGGTCCTTTTTTTGTGATGATGAATAACCTACTTAACTCAGTGGTTAGAGTATTGCTTTCATACGGCGGAAGTCATTGGTTCAAATCCAATAGTAGGTAGAACTTATTAGATACCATCAACTCTGGTATCTAATAAGTTTTTCTAGCCATCTTCTTTTTTTTGTTGTATTATCTAGAATTGATTGTATTCAATTGGCAGAATCAAAATATGGTATATAATAAAGAACCTCTAAAGAACTTCTTTTTCTTATTTTTATGGTTTTTTTTTTATTTTAGTAGGAAATAACATTAACAGCCTCTACTCGTGTCCGAGCTCGTCTGAGAGCTAGATTCGCCTCAATTGCTTGTCTCTTTCCCTGAGCTCCACTCAAGTTAGCTTCAGCTATTTCAAGAGCTTGTTGAGCCTCTTGCGGATCAATGTCAGTACTCATCTCCGCATCATTTCCTAAAATAGTGATCTCATTATTACTTATTCTAGCGAAACCACCCATCAAGGCTACCGTTAACCATTGGTCGTTGAGACGTATTCTCAAAAGACCTATATCTACCGCTGTGGCAATAGGGGCATGGTTTGGTAATACGCCAATTTGTCCACTATTAGTAGATAAAATGATTTCTTTCACTTCTGAATCCAAAATAATTCGATTAGGGGTCAGTACACAAAGATTTAAGGTCATTTCTTCAATTTGCTCTCCCCTTCTAAGTTCATAGCTTTCGCGGTAGCTTCGTCGATGTTACCCACCAAATAAAAGGCCTGCTCGGGAAGACTGTCTAATTCCCCAGAAAGGATCAATCGAAACCCCCTAATTGTTTCGGCGAGACCAACATATTTCCCTGGAGAACCAGTAAAGACTTCTGCCACGAAGAAGGGTTGTGATAAGAAGCGTTCAATTTTTCGTGCTCTTGCTACAGTTAAACGATCTTCTTCGGATAATTCGTCCAACCCCAGGATAGCTATAATGTCCTGAAGTTCTTTGTAACGTTGTAAAGTTTCCTTAACTCTTTGAGCAGTTTCATAATGTTCCTCGCCAACGATCCGAGGTTGTAACATAGTTGACGTTGAATCTAAAGGATCGACTGC